CTTGTTGCGCAAAAATGGGATATGCATTTGAAATGGATGCCTGAGTTATTATATATATTATGGGCAATAAGTAAATGTATCGAATCTTTTTTTCCTTTATCCAAGAACGGGTATTTCTCATTTGCATGGTCCAATAGTTGATTTGATACCGACAATTTCTACAATAAAGTAGGTAGGTCACTTGAATAATTCCCTATCTATGATTCTGCTATTGACTGGAAAATTATTATTGGAATATAGGAATAATCTCTTGAATCAGTGTAAATATCAAACAAATAGAAAGACAGGATTTGGAATGCTTGATTGATAGACAAACTTAAATCATTTTTCATTCAGCCATTGAGTGATAAATCAATACAAGTGCCGGGGATATACGATTTAAATAATGGAAGATACCATATTTCAAAATTGTATCTAGAATAACTGGAAAAGTGGAAGAAAGAACAGATATAATTTGATCGTTATGATCAAATCCAAAATCGTTGTAGATAGAGTCAATCATTAGTTCCCAACCGTGGGGCGAATGGAATCCGATACATAAATCAGTTACTAAAAGAATGGAAAAAGCTTTTATTGTATCGTTTAAATTATATACGAATTCCTGAACCCGAGAGTTAAGAATAACAAGCTCGTCATTACCCAGAATAGAATAAACACTTAGAATAATGAAAGACATTATGTTTATTGAGAAGTTCAAAATCGTATTCATATGGTCTTGGTTATACATCTGGATTAATTGAACCGTTTCTTTGTGGATTCCTATAGTAAGCTTTTGTATATGTGTTTCTGAAGATTCATTTATCATTTCGTCCAACAGGAGTAGTCTTTCTAATTCTATGAATTTTTCTAGAATACTATTTTCTTGAATATCATTCAAAAGGGTTTCAGATTGTCTCTTATTCCACCAATTAATAGACCATGATTCCATACTTTTTTTAAATGAGAGAGAGCTCCACCAGGTAAAAAATACTAAAAATACTAAAGATATAAGAGATAGAATGCGAATAAAGACTTTCTTTTTTGTCATTTTTTAATTTAATGAATTGTTAAGGAATCCACCCCACCTCACGACTCTACACGCTCGAATATTTTGATTCTATTACGTACAAAGTATTTTGTTTTTTTTAGGCTTTTAATCTATAAAGAATACAGAAATAGAATCAAAGTCCCTCTCAACAAATGAAGACGAAATAATAAAAAAAAATAACAATTCTTCATTTCATTTCAATTGGTACACGCAAGAAATAGGCCAATTCTGCGACTTTTTGTTCAATTTCTCGTGGAGTCAAATTCTCATCAATATGAATTAATGGAATAGACCCCTGTCCCCTGATTTCCATATAAAGGAAAAAGACAATACGAGTATAAATACCTTCTTTAACTTCGATTCGTATGGCCTGAATATCCTCCATAAGGAATCGGAGAAAGATACGACGATTTTTTCCGGGAAATCCCCAACGAAAAATACAAACTGTTCCTTCTTTTCTATCGAATCTATCATAACCACTACCTATATTCCACGAAATTATGCACCACAAATAGGAACTAATAAAGAGACCTGCTATCCCATAGAAGGACACCACGATTCCTTGTGGAAAAAAAAGGATTTGTTGATATGGAAATAAAGATCTAAAATTACTATCTAGATAACTACAAATTCCAACCACTAAGAATCCTAACGAACCTAATAAAAGGATAAAGGCCCAGTAGAAATTAATTATTTTTCGAGAGCCTGTTATCAGTTCTATCCATATACGGTCTGATCGCCAATTCATACTAGATTGAGTTGCATTTTATTGGAATTGATAGAATAATTAATCCCAATTTGACTTTCCTATTTTTGTTTTGTTTACGAAGTAACGCTCATCAACTAGAACTTTTATTATATGAACCTTCAAAAAAATGGCATCTCATCTTATTCTCGATATTTACATATAACCACCATTATCTTTTGACCTGACCCCCCATTTAATAACTTCGTATCTAGTTGAGTTGAAAATAGCTAGAATTCGTTAGCGTTCGTTCATTTATGTTCGGGGGAAGTCACATATTCGACCCTATTTCACTAATTTTCACTTATATTATTTGTATTTATGTTATTGTTATAATGAATGCAAGTCAGTCTAATTACTTATTCAAACAATGAATGAGATTTTGTACCGGCGAATTTAAACAATCTTGTTTTTTTGTACATGAAGAAATAAAGAAGCCATTGCAAATGCTGGAATTACTAGGCCCACTAAGGGGACAAAAAGAGAGGGTAAATTTAGAATTGTCATATTATTGTTACATTAATTGTTACGTTGTTATAAAATAGGGACATCTTATATTATAAATAATCTTCTAAAAATTATAATAATTCGTATATTATAATATTATTTATGTAAATGTAATATTACTGTATTCTAAGCTAAGTATATCGAATACTAACTGAATAATTTAAGAAATAGCCTTATTCATATTGTTCATATTTCTACATAAACTATATGAACTATATATA